TTATTATTTTTAAAAAATATTTTAATTTATTTAATAATATTTATATTATTATTTTTTAATTTTAATAAGATATAATAAAAATAATATATATATATATATATATATAATAAAAGGAGATTTATTATACATATATATATATATATATATATATATTTTTTTATTTTATTTTAATTTTTATTAATAAATTTATTAAATTATTTAATTTGATAGGGGGGAATTTCGGTACTAATTTAAGTTATTTATATATAATATTATAAGAAATTTATTAAATTATAAAATTAAAATAATTAAATAAAATTATTTATAAAAAATATATAAATTTATTATAATATTTATAATTATATTATTTATATTATAAAGTTTTATTTTAGCTTAAAAATTTATTATTAATTTATATTATATGTAAATTTTTGTGGGATTAATTATTTATTTTAAAAGTAAATAAATATATATATATATATATATATATGAACTTATTTATTTGCAATAATTAATATTATTAATTAAAGAAATTTAGAAATAGAAATATTATTAAATATTAACTTAATTTGTGCCAGCAGTTGCGGTTATACAAATAATATAAATAAATTTTATTAATAATAGTTAAATGTTAAAATTATAAAAATTATAAATAAATTTATTAAGTGAAATTTTAAATTTTTAATAATTTTATTATAAAATTTATTGAAGCTAAAAAATTTTAATTTAAAAACTAGGATTAGATACCCTATTATTTAAAATGTAATTAAATTTATTTGAGTAGTAATAGTTATATTCTTAAAACTTAAAAAATTTGGCGGTATTTTAGTCTATTCAGAGGAACTTGTTTTATAATCGATAATCCACGATGTACCTTACTTAAAATTGTTAGTCAATTTATATATCGTTGTTATTAGAATATTTTATAAGAATAATAATTTTCTATAAATTTAATTAAATTTAATATCAAATCAAGGTGTAGTTTATTTTTAAGTATAAATGAGTTACAATAAAATATATTTATGGATTTAAATATGAAAAATTTAATAAAATTGGATTTGATAGTAAAATTATAAAGATAAATAATTTGATTTTAGCTCTAAAATATGTACATATCGCCCGTCACTCTTATTATTAAAATAAGATAAGTCGTAACATAGTAGATGTACTGGAAAGTGTATCTAGAATCAATTTAAAGCTTAATTAGAAAAGCATTTCATTTACATTGAAAAGAATTTTGTGCAAATCAATATAAATTGAATAATATTTATTTATTTAATTTTTTTTTTTTATTTATAAATTATTAAAAATAATTATAATAAGATTTAGTTTTAGTATATTATATAGAATAAATAAAATTAATAATAGTTTATTAGTATTGTGAAATAATATTGAAATATAATGAAAAATTTTTATAAAAAAAGAAAATTTTATTTATTGTATCTTGTGTATCAGAGTTTATTAAATAAAAAATATAAATTATATTTTTCTCGATTTTAAAAGATTTAATAAATTATAAAAGTTAATGTAACAAAATTATTTTAAATAATTTATTAGAAATGAAATGTTATTCGTTTTTAAATATATCTAGTTTTTTAAGAAATAAATTTAATTTAATTTTAAAAATTTATTTATTTATTTTTAATATATATATATATATATATATATATAAATAAATTAAATGATTTTTTAAATTTAATATTTTATGGGATAAGCTATAAAATAAATTTTTATAAATAATAAATAAAAATTAAAATATTATATGTTTAGAAGTATCAATTTTTATTAAATTTGTTATAAATTAATTTTTATAATTAAATTATTTATTATATTTTAAATTTATATTAAAATATTTATTTTAATTTTAAAAATAAAGTAATAATGATAAAATTAGTATATTTAAATTTGTAAAAATATAATTTTAAATGGAAAATTTATGTAAAGAATTCGGCAAAAATAATATTCGCCTGTTTAACAAAAACATGTCTTTTAGAAATTAATTTAAAGTCTAACCTGCCCAATGAATTTATTTAATGGCCGCAGTATCTTAACTGTGCAAAGGTAGCATAATCATTAGTCTTTTAATTGAAGGCTGGAATGAATGGTTGGACGAAATATTAACTGTTTCATTTAAATCTATAATAGAATTTTATTTTTTAGTCAAAAAGCTAAAATATTATTAAAAGACGAGAAGACCCTATAAATCTTTATATATTTATTATTTTAATTTTAAAGAATAATTTTGTTATAATAAAAAAATATATTTTATTGGGGTGATATTAAAATTTAATTAACTTTTAAAATTTAAATCATTAATTTATGAATAATTGATCCATTTTTAATGATTATAAAATTAAGTTACTTTAGGGATAACAGCGTAATTTTTTTGGAGAGTTCATATTGATAAAAAAGATTGCGACCTCGATGTTGGATTAAGATATAAATTTAGGTGCAGTAGTTTAAATTTTAAGTCTGTTCGACTTTTAAAATCTTACATGATCTGAGTTCAAACCGGTGTAAGCCAGGTTGGTTTCTATCTTTAATTCATTAAAATATTTTAGTACGAAAGGATTAAATATTTAAATTAATAAATTTTAAAATATAGAATATAAATAAATATTTATACTATTTTGGCAGATTAATGTAATAAATTTAGAATTTATAAATGTAATTTATATTACAAATAGTACTTGTTTTATATAGAAATTATTTTATTTTTAGTTATAGGTTTATTGTTAATTATTTGTGTTATAGTTAGTGTAGCATTTTTAACTTTATTAGAACGAAAAGTTTTAGGATATATACAGATTCGTAAAGGTCCAAATAAAGTTGGGTTAATAGGAATTCCTCAACCTTTTTGTGATGCAATTAAATTATTTACAAAAGAACAAACTTATCCTTTAATATCAAATTATATTTCATATTATTTTTCTCCTATTTTTTCATTATTTTTATCATTATTATTATGAATAAGTATACCATTTTTTATTAAATTATTTTCTTTTAATTTAGGATTATTATTTTTTATATGTTGTACAAGTTTAGGTGTTTATACTGTAATAATTGCTGGTTGATCATCAAATTCTAATTATGCTTTATTAGGGGGATTACGATCAGTAGCTCAAACTATTTCTTATGAAGTTAGATTATCTTTTATTTTATTATCATTTGTATTTTTAATTAATAATTATAATATAATAAATTTTTATTATTATCAAATTTATGTTTGATTTTTTTTTATTTTATATCCTTTAATATTTATTTGATTAATTATTTCTTTAGCAGAAACTAATCGAACACCTTTTGATTTTGCTGAAGGTGAATCAGAATTAGTATCAGGATTTAATGTTGAATATAGAAGAGGAAGATTTGCTTTAATTTTTTTATCTGAATATGCAAGAATTTTATTTATAAGAATATTATTTTCTTTAGTTTTTTTAGGGGGAGATTTATTTAATTTTTTATTTTATTTTAAACTTATATTTGTATCTTTTCTTTTTATTTGAGTACGAGGGACATTACCTCGTTTTCGTTATGATAAATTAATATATTTAGCTTGAAAAAGATTTTTACCTTTTTCTTTAAATTATTTATTATTTTTTCTTGGGTTAAAAATTTATTTATTAAATTATATTTAGTGAATTATTTTTAGTAAAGTTAATAGAAAATTAAAGTTTCTATATTATGTTTTCAAAACATATACTTATTCAAGTTCATTAACTAATTTAGTAAATTATCTCATCATTTAGAAATTAATGGATTAATTAAATAGTATAAAAAATATAATAAAGTTAATAATTGTCCAATTAAAATATAAGGTGTTTCTACTGGTCGTGCTCCAATTCATGTTAATAAAATAACAATTGTAACTAAAATTCAAAATAAAATTTGATTAATAGGATAAAATTCAATTCCTCGAAATTTTCTTAAATTATAAAATGGTATAATTATTAAAATTGCAATAGATATTACTAGTGCAATAACTCCTCCTAATTTATTAGGAATTGATCGTAAAATTGCATATGCAAATAAAAAATATCATTCAGGTTGAATATGAATTGGAGTTACTAAAGGATTAGCCGGTAAGAAATTATCAGGATCTCCTAATATATAAGGATTTATTAATGTTAATATTGTTAATAGTATTATTATAATAATAAATCCTGTAATATCCTTATATGTGAAATAAGGGTGAAATGGAATTTTATCTAGGTTAGAATTTAATCCTATTGGATTATTTGATCCTGTTTGATGTAAAAATAATAAATGAATTATAACAGTAGCTAAAACAATAAAAGGTAAAATAAAATGAAATGTAAAAAATCGTGTTAATGTTGCATTATCAACTGCAAATCCTCCTCAAATTCATTGTACTAAATCTAATCCTAAATATGGAATGGCTGATAAAAGATTAGTAATTACTGTTGCACCTCAAAATGATATTTGTCCTCAAGGAAGAACATATCCTATAAAAGCAGTTGCTATAACTAAAAATAAAATAATTGTACCTGATAATCAAGTTGGTGTAAATAAATATGATCCATAATATATTCCACGTCCTACATGTAGATAAATACAAATAAAAAAAAATGATGCACCATTAGCATGTAGTGTTCGTAATAATCAACCATAATTTACATTACGACAAATATGATCAACTCTATTAAAGGCTATATTAATATCTGCAGTATAATGTATAGCTAAAAATAATCCTGTTAAAATTTGAATAATTAAACATAATCCTAATAATGAACCAAAATTTCATCATATAGAAATATTAGAAGGAGAAGGTAAATCTACTAATGCATTATTAGCAATTTTTAAAATTGGATGGTTAGTTCGTAAAGGTATATTCATTAGTTAATTTATTGATCGAATTGGTCCATAAAATAATTTAGTAATTTTAATAATGGCAATTAATGTAATTAATAAATAATTAATTAATAAAATAGTAATTATATTAGTTGGATAATTATATAATTTATTTAGATTTAATCTATTTTCAATAATGTAATTATTTAATGATGAAATAGAAATTATTTCATTATTTATAGAATTAAATATTAAAATTATTTTATCTATAAAAATAATTATAATTGTTAAAATTATTAAATTTATTAGTATTAAAATAAATATTTTAGTAGAAAATGTAAATATTTCATTTGATGCTAAAGATGTAACATAAATAAATAATACAAGTATTCCTCCAATAAAAATTAAGAATAAAATATAAGAAAATCAAAATCTTTTTGTTATTAATCCTGAAATACAACAAATTAAAACTGTTTGAATTAATAATATTATTCCTATTCTTAAAGGATGATTTATTTGTATAAATATAAATGCTAATATTAAAATTATAATATATAAAATAAGTTGTATGATATCAAGAAATAGTTTAAGTAAAATATTAATTTTGGAGATTAATGATAAAAATTTAATTTTTTTTTCTTGAAGTTTAAAAAGAAAAATATTCTTATTTTTGATTTACAAGACCAATGTTTTTTTTAAACTATTAAAACAAATGATAATTTTTATTAATTGAGGATTGCCTTTTTTTATAATAATAATAGGTGTTATTATTTTTATTTCTAATTGTAAACATTTATTATCAATACTTTTAAGATTAGAATATATTGTTTTATCATTATTTTATTTATTATTTATTTATTTAAATATATTTAATTATGAAAGTTATTTTAGAATAGTGTTTATAACTTTTAGAGTTTGTGAAGGAGCATTAGGGTTATCAATTTTAGTGTCTATAATTCGTATATATGGAAATGATTATTTTCAATCATTTAATATTTTGCAATGTTAATAATTTTATTTATATTATTAGGAATTTTTTTTTTTTGTTTTATAACAAATATATTTTGAATGGTACAAAATATATTATTTTTTATAATAATAATTTTAATTATTTATAATTATTATACTAATTATTGAATAACTATTTCTTATTTTTTAGGAATAGATTTACTTTCTTATGGTATAATTTTATTAAGTTTTTGAATTTGTGCTTTAATATTAATAGCAAGATATGCTGTTGATAAATATAATAATTATAAAAAATTATTTTTATTAAATGTATTAGTTTTATTAATAATATTATATTTAACTTTTAGTAGAATAAATATATTTATATTTTATTTATTTTTTGAATGTAGATTAATTCCTACATTATTTTTAATTTTAGGATGAGGTTATCAACCAGAACGTTTACAAGCTGGATTATATTTATTATTTTATACATTATTAGTATCTTTACCTATATTAGTAGCTATTTTTTATATTTATAATAATTATAATACAATAAATTTTTATTTAATTAATAATTATAATTTTACTTATGTTATTTTATATTTTTCATTAATTTTATCTTTTTTAGTAAAAATACCTATATTTTTAGTTCATTTATGATTACCAAAAGCTCATGTTGAAGCACCAGTTTCTGGTTCTATAATTTTAGCTGGTATTATATTAAAATTAGGTGGATATGGATTGTTACGATTTTTTTCTTTTTTACAAATTTTAGGATTTAAATATAATTATTTATTTATAAGAATTAGTTTAGTAGGAGGAGTTTTAGTTAGTTTAATTTGTTTACGACAAACTGATTTAAAAGCATTAATTGCTTATTCTTCTGTTGCTCATATAGGAATTGTATTAAGTGGATTAATAACAATAACATATTGAGGAATTTCTGGATCTTATACATTAATAATTGCTCATGGATTATGTTCTTCTGGATTATTTTGTTTAGCAAATATTACTTATGAACGATTAGGTAGACGTAGTTTATTAATTAATAAAGGTATATTAAATTTTATACCTTCTATAACATTGTGATGATTTTTATTATGTTCTGCAAATATAGCAGCTCCTCCAACTTTAAATTTATTAGGAGAAATTTCTTTATTAAATAGAATTGTAAGATGATCAATATTAACAATATTATTATTAATTTTTATTTGTTTTTTAAGAGCTTCTTATACATTATATTTATATGCTTATAGTCAACATGGTAAATTATATTCAGGAATTTATTCATTTAGAATAGGATATATTCGTGAATATTTATTATTATTTTTACATTGATTTCCTTTAAATTTATTAGTATTGAAATCTGAAATAAGTTTATTGTGATTATAAATTTAAATAGTTTAAGAAAAATATTGATTTGTGGTGTCGATGATATGAATTTATTCATTTTAAATTATGAAATATTTATCTATTTGTTTAATAAATTTTATTATTTTATTTATAATAAGAATTATTATATTAATATTATCATTAAATTTTCTTATAAATGAAATTATTTATTTTGTAGAATGAGAGTTAGTTTCGTTAAATTCAATAAGAATTGTTATAACTTTATTATTTGATTGAATAAGTTTAATATTTATATCTTTTGTTTTATTAATTTCATCATTAGTTATTTATTATAGAAAGGAATATATAATTGATGATATAAATATTAATCGATTTATTATATTAGTTTTAATATTTGTTTTATCAATAATATTTTTAATTATTAGTCCAAATTTAATTAGAATTTTATTAGGGTGAGATGGATTAGGATTAGTTTCTTATTGTTTAGTTATTTATTTTAATAATGTAAAATCTTATAATGCTGGTATATTAACTGCATTATTAAATCGAGTAGGAGATGTATTTTTATTGTTATCAATTGCTTGAATATTAAATTATGGAAGATGAAATTATATTTTTTATTTAGAATTTATAATAAATGATAAAGAAATATTATTAATTGGAGTTTTAGTTACATGTGCAGCTATAACTAAAAGTGCACAAATTCCTTTTTCTTCTTGATTACCTGCAGCTATAGCTGCTCCTACACCTGTATCTGCTTTAGTTCATTCATCTACTTTAGTTACTGCTGGAATTTATTTATTAATTCGATTTAATTTATTATTATGTAATACATTTATAAGTCAATTATTATTATTATTAGCAGGATTAACTATATTTATATCTGGATTAGGTGCAAATTTTGAATTTGATTTAAAAAAGATTATTGCATTATCAACTTTAAGTCAATTAGGATTAATAATAATAATTTTATCTATAGGATATTATAAATTAGCTTTTTTTCATTTATTAACTCATGCATTATTTAAAGCTTTATTATTTATATGTGCTGGTGCAATTATTCATAATATAAATAATTCTCAAGATTTACGATTAATAGGGGGGTTAAGATTATTTATACCTTTAACTTCTACTTGTTTTAATGTTGCTAATATAGCATTGTGTGGTATACCATTTTTAGCAGGATTTTATTCTAAGGATTTAATTTTAGAAATTGTTTCTTTAAGAACTGTAAATTTATTTATTTATTATCTTTTTTTTTTTTCTACAGGATTAACTGTTTGTTATTCTTTACGATTAGTTTATTATTCTATAACAGGAGATATAAATTGTAGTTCATTAAATGTATTAAATGATGAAAGTTGAGTAATATTAAAAGGTATATTAGGGTTAATATTTATAAGAATTATTGGAGGTAGAATATTAAGATGATTAATATTTATAACTCCATATACTATTTGTTTACCTTTTTATTTAAAATTTATAACTTTATTTGTATGTATTATTGGAGGATTATTAGGTTATTTAATTTCTAATATTTCTATATTTATAATAAATAAGTCTTTAAATAATTATTATATTAGAATATTTTCTGGTTCAATATGATTTATGCCTTATATTTCTACTTATGGAATAATTATTTATTCTTTAAAAATTGGTATAAATACTGTAAAAAATTTTGATCAAGGATGATCAGAATTTTTAGGGAGACAAAATTTATATAAACAATTAGTTGTAAATTCACAATTTATAAGTTTTTTACAAAATAATAATTTAAAGGTTTATTTATTAATTTTTGTTTTATGATTTATTATTTTAATAATATTTTTAATTTTTTTATATTTAAATAGCTTATATTTAGAGTATGACATTGAAGATGTTAGGGAGATTATTAAATCTTTAAATATTTATATAATTAAATTTAGTAATTTATAAAAATATAATATTTTATTTTTACAATGAAAATGTAAGGTTTTTATTAAACTATATAAATTTATAGAAATATAAATGGAATTAAACCATTAAAATAAAAAGTTAGCAGCTTTTATTTGATCAACATATTTCTTTAATTGGAATATTTTATTCATTTTTATCATTAACAGTGATATACCTCTATTTTGGTTTCAATTAAGTTAATATTTAATAAGAATAAGGGTATTTTATACCTAAGATTAGGTCGAAACTAATTACAATATATCGTTTCATATTCAAGGTAAATTTATTTATAATAAATAATTTTTGAATGCAAATCAAATGTTATTTTTTAACTATAACCCTAATTTAATTTGATCAATTTAATATACCTTGGTTTCATTCATGATATAAACCTAATAATAAAATTAAAATAAAAATAATAGAAGTAATTATTCATAATATTAAATTTGAAAATTTTAAAATTATAATTATTGGTAAAATTAAAGCAATTTCTACATCAAAAATTAAAAAAATAATTGTAATTAAAAAAAATTTTAATGAAAAAGGTAAACGAGATGAAGATATAGGATCAAATCCACATTCAAATGGTGAACTTTTTTCTCGGTCACTATATCTTTTTTTAGATAAAATTGTTGCAATTATTATAACAATAATTGATAAAGTTAATAAAATAAATCTTATTATTATGATAGAAAAAATTATTTATATTATTATTATAATAAACCTTATGATTGGAAGTCATATATACTTTTATACTATATAAATATATTTTATAATAAATTATTATCCTCCTCATCAATAAATTGATACATATAAGAATAATCAAACAATATCAACAAAATGTCAGTATCATGCTGCTGCTTCAAATCCAAAATGATGTCATTTTGAAAAATAATTATTTAAATGTCGAATTAAACAAACTAATAAAAAAGTTGTTCCAATTAATACATGTAATCCATGAAATCCTGTTGCTATAAAAAATGTTGAACCATATACTGCATCAGAAATATTAAAAGATGCTTCTATATATTCATATGCTTGTAAAATTGAAAAATAAATTCCTAATAAAATTGTAAAAAATAAACCTTGAGTAGTTTGTGAAAAATTTCCTATTATTAAACTATGATGTGCTCATGTAACAGTAATTCCTGAAGTTAATAAAATAATTGTATTTAATAAAGGAATTTGGAATGGATTAAATGGGGTAATTCCTATAGGAGGTCAAATTGCACCTAATTCAATTGAAGGTGAAAGACTACTATGAAAAAAAGCTCAAAAAAAAGATGAAAAAAATAAAACTTCAGATAAAATAAATAAAATTATACCTCATCGTAATCCTGTTGTTACTGAAAAAGTATGAAGTCCTTGAAATGTTCCTTCTCGAGATACATCTCGTCATCATTGGTATACTGTTAAAATAGTAATAATTGAACCTAATATTATTAATGATATATCATATTGATGGAATCATTTTACTAATCCAGAAACTATAGATATTGTACCAATAGCTCCAGTTAAAGGTCAAGGACTATAATCTACTAAATGAAAAGGATGGTTTGAATGTGTTGACATTTTTTTTTTTTTTTTTTTTTATACTACTTCTCTAGAATATAAAGTTCTTAATACAGTAAATACATATGATTGAATAATAGCTACTGCTGATTCAAGAATTAATAATAGTATTTGTACAATTAATAAAATAATAATTATAAATGATGCTAAAGAAGGTCCAGTATTACCTAATAAAGTTATAAGTAAATGTCCTGCAATTATGTTAGCAGTTAATCGTACTGCCAATGTTCCTGGACGAATAATATTACTAATAGTTTCAATACATACTATAAAAGGTATTAGAACACCTGGAGTTCCTTGTGGAACTAAATGAGTAAATATATGTTGAGTATGATTAATTCATCCATAAATTATAAAAGTTAATCATAAAGGTAATGCTAATATTAAAGTTAAAGTTAAATGACTAGTACTAGTAAAAATATAAGGGAATAATCCTAAGAAATTATTAAATAAAATTATTCTAAATAATGAAATAAAAATTAAAGTAGTTCCTTTTTGATTAGGATTAGCTAATAAAATTTTAAATTCTTTATGTAAAGTAATTAAAATATTAAATCAAATGATATGATAACGTGAAGGTATAAATCAATATATTGAAGGAATTATTAATAAACCAATAAAAGTACTTAATCAGTTTAGTGATAAGTTTATAATACTAGAAGAAGGGTCAAATACAGAAAATAAATTATTTATCATTTTCAATTTATAGATGTTATATTAATTTTATTTACATTATTTGATTTATTTATTATTGGAAAATATATAAAATAATTTATAATATTAAATAAAAAGTAAATAATTGTAAATAAAAAAAATAAAAATAATCAATTAATAGGAGCTATTTGAGGAATTAAAAAATATTATAATTATAATAATTTTAGTTTGACATACTAATGTTATGTATTTAACTAATTTTTTTCATTAAAAGTAATTGCTAGATTACTATAACATGGTTTAAGAGACCAGTACTTGCTTTCAGTCATTTAATGTTTTAATTTAAAGTAGAAATTCATTTAATAAAAAAATTAATAGGTACACTTTCAATTACAATAGGTATAAAACTATGATTTGCACCACAAATTTCTGAACATTGACCAAAAAATAAACCTGGACGATTAATAAAAAAGTTTGTTTGATTTAATCGTCCAGGAGTTCCATCAATTTTAACTCCTAATGCTGGAATTGTTCAAGAATGAATTACATCTGCAGCTGTAACTAAAATTCGAATTTGAGAATTTATAGGTAAAACAATTCGATTATCAACATCTAATAAACGAAATCCATTTTCATTTAATTCATTAGTTGGAATTATGTATGAATCAAATTCAATATTTAAAAAATCAGAATATTCATAACTTCAATATCATTGATGACCAATTGATTTTAAAGTAATTGAAGGTTCATTAATTTCATCTAATAAATATAATAATCGTAGAGAAGGGAATGCAATAAATAATAAAATAAATGTTGGTAAAATAGTTCAAATTATTTCAATTGTTTGACCATGTAATAAGTATCGATTTCTATAATTATTAAAAAATAGTATAATTATTATATAAGCAACTATTACTGTAATTATTACTAAAATTAATATTGTATGATCATGAAAAAAAATAAGTTGTTCTATTAAAGGTGAAGCACTATCTTGTAAATTTAAGTTAGCTCATGTTGACATTTTTCTAATAAAAGTAAAATACTTTATATATGAAGCTTAAATCCATTGCACTAATCTGCCATATTAGAAATTAGATAATAAAGGTAATTCTGAGTAACTATGTTCTGCAGGAGGAATATTTTGATATCATTCAATTGATGAATTTAATTGTATTGTATAAATAATTTGTCGTTGTTTAATTATTCTTTTTCAAATAATAATTATAAATATAATAATTCCTACTAAAGAAATAGTTGAACCAATTGTTGATACAATATTTCATGTTGTATAAGCATCAGGATAATCTGAGTATCGTCGAGGTATTCCGGCTAATCCTAAGAAATGTTGAGGAAAAAATGTAATATTTACTCCAATAAATATAATAATGAATTGAGTTTTTAATCATTTTATATTTAATGTTAATCCAGTAAATAATGGGTATCAATGAACAAATCCTGCTATAATAGCAAATACTGCTCCTATTGATAATACATAATGAAAATGAGCAACTACATAATATGTATCATGAAGAATAATATCAATAGAAGAATTAGCTAGTACTACACCAGTTAATCCTCCTACAGTAAATAAAAATACAAATCCAAGGGACCATAAAATTGCAGGAGTATAAGTTATTTGTGTTCCATGTAAAGTTGCTAATCAACTAAAAATTTTAATACCTGTTGGAATAGCAATAATTATAGTAGCAGATGTAAAGTAAGCTCGTGTATCTACGTCTATTCCTACTGTAAATATATGATGTGCTCATACAATAAATCCTAATAATCCAATAGCTAATATAGCATAAATTATTCCTAATGATCCAAATGTTTCCTTTTTTCCACTTTCTTGTCTAATAATATGAGAAATTATTCCAAATCCTGGAAGAATTAAAATATATACTTCTGGATGACCAAAAAATCAAAATAAATGTTGATATAAAATAGGATCTCCACCTCCAGCAGGATCAAAAAATGAAGTATTTAAATTACGATCAGTTAATAATATAGTAATAGCTCCTGCTAATACTGGTAAAGATAATAGTAATAATAGTGCTGTAATTACAACAGATCAAACAAATAATGGTATACGATCATAAGTAATTCCATTAGATCGTATATTAATAACAGTAGTAATAAAATTTACTGCTCCTAAAATAGAAGATATACCAGCTAAATGTAAAGAAAAAATAGCTAAATCAACAGATGCTCCTCCATGAGCAATTCTTCTAGATAAAGGAGGATATACTGTTCATCCAGTTCCAGCCCCATTTTCAACTATTCTTCTTACTAAAAGTAATGTTAAAGAAGGAGGTAATAATCAAAATCTTATATTATTAAGACGAGGAAATGCTATATCAGGAGCTCCTAATATTAAAGGTACTAATCAATTACCAAATCCTCCAATTATAATAGGTATAACTATAAAAAAAATTATTACAAATGCATGAGCTGTAACAATTACATTATAAATTTGATCGTCTCCAATTAAAGCACCTGGGTGTCCAAGTTCTGCACGAATTAATACTCTTAATGATGTACCAACTATTCCAGCTCAAGTACCAAATAAGAAATATAAAGTACCAATATCTTTATGATTAGTTGAAAATAATCATTGTTGCAATTAATTTTTAAATTAATTATAATGAATTGATTAAATGGCTGAATTATAGGCGGTAAACTGTAAATTTATTTATAAGAATTATTCTTTTTAATCATAAACTTTATATTCAATAATGATATTAGATTGCAATTCTAAAGGAATAACAATATATGTTATTAAAGTTTAAAACTTAAAAGATTTTCTCATATTTATAACTTTGAAGGCTATTAGTTTTAATTTAACTTAAAGTTTTATTATAATAAATAATAACTTAAATTAAAAAGAATATTATTCTAATAATAAATATACCAAAAGTTGAGAAAAAAGAAAAAAATAAATATAAATTGATTATAAAATTATTAAAATAAATTTTATAATTTCAATTATTTTCATAATAATTAATTATGAATGCTGTATAACATAATCGTAAATAAAATAATAAAGTTAATAAAGTTATAATAATTATAATTGTTATTAAAAATAATTGATTATTTAAACTTAAATATTGGATTGTTAATCATTTAGGAATAAATCCTAAAAATGGAGGTAATCCACCTAAAGATAATAAATTTAAAAATAAAATAAATTTTAAATATTTATTTATTATAAATATTAAAAATAATTGATTAATATGAAATAATTTAAATAAATTAAAAAAAAAAATTAAATTAAATGATAAAAAACTATAAAATAAAAAATAAGTGATTCATAAAGTTTCATTTGAATATATACTTATTAATATTCATCCTAAATGATTAATAGAAGAAAAAGTTATTAATTTACGTAAGGAAGTTTGATTAAATCCACCTAATGAACCAATAATAACAGATAATATAATACATCAAAATAATATTATTTTAATAATTAAGTAAGAAATTAATATTAAAGGAGCAATTTTTTGTCAAGTTATTAAAATTAATGAATTTATTCAATTTAATCCTTCTATTACATTTGGAAATCAAAAATGAAAAGGAGCTGTTCCTCTTTTTATTAATAATGCAGATAAAATTATTCTATTAATATAATAATTATTGTTAATATTTATTAAATTATTTATAAAATTATTTTGATATAAAAATAAAATAGTTGAAAATAATAAAATAGAGGAAGCTAATGCTTGAGTTAAAAAATATTTTAATGATGCTTCATTAGATATTAAATTATTATCTCTTATAAGGGGAATAAAAGATAATAAATTAATTTCTAATCCTATTCAAGCTCCTATTCATGAGTTTGCTGAAATTGTAATTATTACTCTTATTATTAAAATAAAAATAAATAAAATTTTAGATGAATTATTAAAAATTAAAAAGAAAAGGATTATTACCTTTATAATTGGGGTATGAACCCAATAGCTTAATTAGCTTATCTTTTTATTAAATTATAGATTATATTAAATTATATATTTTAGTGTATGATGCACATAAGTTTTTGATACTTAAAGAAATAGTTTAATTCTATTGAATATAAATAATAATTATAATTATATATTAATGAATATAATAATAATTATATGATTTACTCTATCAAAGTAATCCTTTTTGTCAGGCAATTCATTTTTTTATAGAAATAATAATAATAATAAAATTTAAATAAAATATTTATATTTTCATATTAAATAATTTAATTTAGTAGTTTAATATAATTATATAAATATTTAATATTAAAATTATTTATCTATAAATCAATATTTGTATTATATATATAATATATATTAAATATAAATGTTTAATATTAAATATATATGTATATATATCAATAGCTATAATATATATTATATATATATATATATGTCTATATAAAATATAAATATATATATATTAATGGTTATATACATATATATATATATATATATATATAAATTTAAAAAATTTTAAATTATATATAAAAATTTATATTCAAGAATATATTTTTATATTTTATTTAAAATTTTATTTATATATTATATATATATATATTTTATATATATATATATATTATATATTTATATATATATATATAATATATATATATATATATATATAATATATTTATAATAAAAAAAAATATAATAAAAATATATATATAAATATTAATG